TCGTAAATAAGAAGATTGTTTACGAAGAAAAACTAATAAAAATTCACATTCAGATACATAAGAATTGTATAGGAACCAAAATAGTCTTTTATTTTCTTTTGAAAAAACATAAATAGATTTCTTTGGAGTAATGAGAAAACTATTCCAATTATGATATTTATGAAGAAAGAATCGCAAGAAATGCAAAAGGGGAACATCTTGAATCCAGCATTGAAGGATTTGAACCAAGATTTCCATATGGATGGGATGGGGTATTAATATATCTGATACATAATTTGAATGTAATAATTTGTCCTCTAAAAAAGGAAAAATGGAATGAATAGAGCGTAAATTATGAGATTTTGGTATTTCTTTTTTTTCGAAATAAGATACTAATCGCAGCGAGAATGGAATTTCTACAAGAATTGCAAAACCTTCTGATATCATTTGAGAATAAAAATGGGAATAACAAAAATTGTTGTGGTGGTGACTAACGAATCGATTTTTGTTAGAATCATTAACCACGGAAAGAAAAAAATTCTGTTGATAGATTCGAATAATTAAACGTTTCACAAGCGCTAAACTGGATTTACTGTCATAACCAAAAACTTCCGTAGGTTCGTAAAAAAGGGAACCTTTTAAACCACGATCATGAGCAAGTGCATAAATATACTCCTGAAAGAAAAGCGGATATAGGAGGGGTTGTTGCCTAGATCTACCCTTTTCTAAATATCCTTGTAATTCTTCCATTTAGTTACATTTCTACTTGAACTATAAGCAGGAACATTTCTTAGGTTATCAAATAATACATAGTGCAATATGGTCAAAACAGGGTATCTATTATGTATATAGTAAGAAAAAATATATACCCCCGGAAACGAGGAGTCCACTCAACAGATCTTTTTCCTCTCTTCTTCTATCCAACCGAGTGGTTTATCTTCGTTATAATTACAAGAGGGTCAAAAATCCTTTATTTTTGCAACCTAATCGCTCTTTTGATTTTGGAACAAATTTTTTTATCAGTATACTGTTTCTTCTACACATCTGTCTCCAATCGATAATATGGAATAGTTAGGATTTTTTTAAGAAAAAGAATCAACGGTCCACTCACAAGAGAACCCCTTCCCCCACCAGGCACTAATTTATTTTTAACATCTAATTAGATCGGGTAATTATTCAAATTAAGAATATTAGCTCGTTGCTTTTTTTTTACCAGAATTGGAACCAAGAGGTTCTATCCATTTATTCACTAGACCCAACTATAAATGTATGTTAATTTCTTTTGTCCTCTTCCACACAAATCAAAACAAAATTTTGTAATGATCCGATAAGGATAAACTCCAAATTCTATCGAAATTCTACTACTAAAAAAGAAGAATATACGAAATAAAAAATTCGATTTTTTTCTTATTATTACGACATGCTGTTTTTTCCATTCATTACCTTTCAGGATCAGTCGCGGTCTTATAGACTCTACCAATAGTCTGGACGAATTCGTTGCTTCATCCAAAAATGTGTAAAAGATCATAGTCGCACTTAAAAGCCGAGTACTCTACCGTTGAGTTAGCAACCCAAATAAATATGATATGTAGAGATGATCAAAAAAAATCAATTGAATTGCACTGCACCACTCCATCAAAACATTGAACTAACAAGAAATCGAAAAGAAATATTTTAAGGTCAATTTAAAAAACAACGGAATAGAAATATCAAAATTGACAGACCGCTTTTTTCGTTAAGAAAATGCGTCTTGTATAAAAATAAATCCGACAAAAACCCATTGGCTAAAGTGAAGAAAAAAGCAATAGGGGTCGGGGTAAACGGATCCATTTATCTACGATCGATCAAATTATATTTCTTCGATACACCATTGTCAATATAAATGGAATGTTGAGAAAACAAATTAATAAGGAAATCAAATAAAGACTTGTGTTGGATTGGCACAACATAAAAAAGAAATTTAGATGAAAAATAAAGACGAGGCGAGGTGGAGAAAAAATATCGGATTTATTCAATCAATAGAGGTCCAATAAACAAGATTTACTACTTATTTGTTGGCGGATTTCCCTACAAAAAGAAAAAAAATGAAGATATTCAAGATGAAGTATGAATAGAACAAGAAAAGGGCAACTTGTAGGTAAATAATTACAAAAAAATAGATACTAGTTAACCCCCCTTTTTTATTCATTCATTTTGTTTTTTCCTTTAATTAACTCGAAGTTCTTTCTTGAAATAATTCTGCCTTCCTTAAAATATCATGAACAGTTCCTGTAGGTTGAGCACCTTTTTCAAGGAAGTATAGAATAGCGGGAACATTTAAATAAGTTTGATTCTGTATTGGATCGTAAAAGCCTACTTTTCGAAGATCTCTTCCTTCTCTTCGGGATCGAACATCAATTGCAACGATTCGATAGATCGCTCATTGGGATAGATATAAATAAATAATGCCCCCCCTAGAAACGTATAGGAGGTTTTCTCCTCATACGGCTCGAGAAAAAATGATTCTAATTTCTGTGTATAATAGCAAATGGATACATAAGAGCATGAATTAGACTATGATTTTAGTTCTTTTTTTGTTCTTCACTACACTTACAGAAAAAAAAAGAAATATCATTTGTACTCATAACTCAAGTTGGATAATTCGTAAAGATTCAAAGTGGAATCCTCAGAAATTTATTGAGTCGTCTCTAACCTCTTTTGTTTGTATCATCTCGAATCTATTTTTTTCCTCATTCTAATAAAATTATTGAGACAATTGATGAAAATTGTGTTTCCTTGTTCCGGAATCCTGTCTCTTTGCTTTGTGAAATCCTTGGGTTTAGACATTACTTCGGTGATTCTTACTTCTTTCAAAATGGCAGCAACATACCTTTTGTTTTTTGTTATTTATTTCTATGGAAAAGAAATATGAAGGATTGATTCCTTTGTAATACACTTTACATCGAAAAAGTTTTCCAAATTCCGACAAATTTGACTTTATTTTGAATTCAAACTTGTTCGAATTTGAACCTTTCAATTTCAATATTGATATTGAGGATATACTTACAAAGTTAGTCTCACTTATTCATTGTTACTAACCCTAGATTTTGCCCCCCGATAAATGAATAAAGATTTTTTACTCGAGCTCCATCATGTACTATTTTTATTTACCAACCCAATACAAATTAGGTTCTTAGCAGGAACAGAACAAACTATGTCGAGTCAAGAGCATCTTCATTCCTATAGAAAATGGTGGACGTAAAAATCCACAGCGGATCATGTCCTTCAAGTCGCACGTTGCTTTCTACCACATCGTTTCAAACGAAGTTTTACCATAACATTCCTCTAATTTAGAATTAAATTTTGAACCAGTATGTAATTGATTCAATATGGAATCATGAATAGTCATTGGCTCAACCGATAGATAATAATCTATACTTTCTATCTTTCTCTCTACGTATAAATATTTATACGTAGAGAGAAAGGGGTTCATTTATTTAACCTAACCCCCTATTCTATCATACATATGAACGAAACAGATTTCTAAAAAGGACAAATAAACGAGTTTACTTAAATATTATTTGATTTCCATTTTCAACAGATTATTTGAGATGGACAATTATGAAAGCATCCCCCTTTCCCGAACAAATAAACTCTAAATCTCAAAAGAACGACCTTTAATAGATTTCCAATCACGTAACAAAATAAGTTATTAACCAAATATAAGCTATTCTGATGACTCGAAAAGGTAGGAAGTTTCTATATAATATTGATTTCCCATACTTCTTCGAGTATCAAGGTTTATTTTATATTATATGAAGTATAAAAAAATAAGATCTGGATCAATTTGTTTTTCCTATTTATTCTTTCTCGGCTTTAGAAGTTTTAAAACGAACGATAAAATTAGTATCAAAAACTACGTACTCTTTAGTTTCCACATTTTATGTAGAATTGAGATACGCCCTTTATTTTCTTTAGACTTTCTTTGGGGAAAGGAATAAAGAGCCCTTTCTTTCACATTTCGATTACGAACGCATCGCGTGAGAATTCACATTTCATGAATATGGAACATAGGTTTTCTTATGAAAGAAAAGATAGAATTCTCCGAATTATTCCTAGAATCAAAAACAAAGGATTGGATCACATTGTATCCAAGATTAAACAGAAAGTTGTTAAAGAGAAGAATCTTTTGTTTCTGATAGAGACAATCTGGGACGGAAGGATTCGAACCTCCGAGTAACGGGACCAAAACCCATTGCCTTACCGCTTGGCCACGCCCCATTTCGATTTATATTCGACACTAATAAACACTAATATTAGTATTGGTTATTCGTCAATACAAACCAAAATATGAAATATTTTGTTGCTAGGATTCAACACATAGAAATATGAAAAAAAAAATTATTGATCATTACATAGAATTCAATTAAGATATTGTATGAAACTATAATTCCTTGTATTCTCGTTTGAGAATGAAAGGAAGGATTTTGGATTGGGAAGAGTTCGAAGAAAAGGAAGGACTTTTTTACCTGCCTTTTTTTACAGTTTTCCTTCATAAAAATAACTCAATCAAAATCCAATTTTCTAATCTACAAGAACGAAATGTTTGTTATGCTTAATATCTTTAGTTTCATCTCTATCTGTTTTAATTTTACCTTTGATTTGAATAGTTTTTTCTTCGCCAAATTGCCTGAGGCTTATGCCTTTTTCAATCCAATCGTAGACGTTATGCCTGTCATACCTTTATTCTTTTTTCTCTTAGCCTTTGTTTGGCAAGCTGCTGTAAGTTTTCGATGAAATATTTCATATTCCGCGAAATTCAGTATTTATTCGAAAAAAAAAAATGGATAAGATCAGAGAAATCTTACATTTTGAACCCTCGATTCAAAAAAAGAAATTCTTATATATTGAATAACCTAACCGCGGTGAGAAATTTTGATCCACTTATTTCCTCGTTCTGACCTTCCAGTGAACAAGGACTTTATAAGGTCCCCCACAATACCAAATAATGGATGTGACAAAAAATTTTTTGTAATGAAGGAATTAGATCCTTCTTTCTTATTACAAATAAATTCGTGAAAATCCCCCCCTTTTTTTTTCATTTTTGGGGTGTCATGCCAAAATAGTGTATGTAATAAATCAAGGTAATCCATTTCCTAAAAAAAAAAAGATCTTGGAGATTGTGCAATGCTTACTCTCAAACTCTTTGTTTACACAGTAGTAATATTTTTTGTTTCTCTCTTCATCTTTGGATTCTTATCTAACGATCCGGGACGTAATCCTGGACGTGAGGAATAAAAAAAATATTTTTCGTTTTTCTTTACTTTTTTCTTTATTTTGTTTCTTAGTTTTTTTATGTATGGAATTTACCTATGATGAAAAAGGAAAAGGATTGACATTTTAAAAAATTAGAAAGTCTGAAGTGATCAGAGGGGGCGGAGAGAGAGGGATTCGAACCCTCGGTACGAATAATTCGTACAACGGATTAGCAATCTGCCGCTTTAGTCCACTCAGCCATCTCTCCCAATTGAAAATGGAAATTTTTTGTGTAATGTAACACGTGAAGTAAAGGTTGATAAAAACTCTTGTTTTCCTTCTTTATTATAATGATATAATAACATAATGATAACAATATATTAGAAATGGATAACATCTTAGATAAGATATTTACGAATTTGATCAGTAATTCCATTTCGATAATGATTCGAAACAGATATCCACCAATGGAATAGATATAGAAAAAATACCTTACTTCACTTCTTTGATTTTGTAAGAAAGGCTCATTACCCCGGCCTGGTTAAGTAAAGTACTGGCCGGGCCATTACATCACTTCTTTTGTTCTAATGAATTATTCATAGATCAAACGATTTCATTATGTAGGATTTGATATAAAATGAAAAATACTTGTTATTGAAACAAGAACAGGGGCAATTTCCATTCCTGTGATAGAAGTGCTATTTCTTAGTATTATTAATACTATAGTATAGTTATAATATAACTCATTTACTTGTTCAAGGGATAGGCTTTATTTGAATACTTGAGGTCCAATTGACCCGAATTCATAAGATCTGATCTGTCAGTTGAAAGGAAAGTTGAAAAAGAAACGTGGAATTTCTCATTTTGACGGCCCAGCTTTAATAACTCCTTTGATCCGAGACTATTAGTAATGACTTCCCGCAAAGGAAAGGAAAAGCATATATATAATAATATAATCGAACTTTCTTTTTATGTTTTTTATGTTATTTAAATAAGCTTTCCGCTCTTACCCCATTTTTTCAAGTCCCCAGTGGGACGAAGTGTCAACGCTATCATTTCTTTGATGCTATCTTTATAGTGTCTCATTCCTTTGTTCGACAAATGATCCATTCATATACAATAATGAATATGTAGCGGGTATAGTTTAGTGGTAAAAGTGTGATTCGTTCTATTAACAACTTAAATAGTTAAGGGGTCTTTCGGTTTTTCATATTCCGATCAAAAACTTTATTTCTTAAAAAGGATTAATCCTTTTACCCTCAATAGCATATTTGATTTGAGGAATCATATACATTCTCACGATTTGTATCCAAAGGTCAATTCGAAATTGAATAAAAAAAATGGGATTATGGAGTCGCGAAGCAAAATTTTTTTTATTGGATCAAATCTTCCAATTCAATGAGTATGAGTAAAGGATCTATGGATGAAGATACAAAAATCTATTTCCAATCGTAACTAGATCTTTAATTTTTGTGTTGTAAAGAAAAGATTGAAGCAAAATAGCTAGAAAACGATGGTTTTGGTTTACTAGAACGATCGACATATGGTTTCAGCTCGGTGGAAACCAAATTCTTTTCCTCAGGATCCCGCGAGTGGAAATAGGGGACGAAGTAACTAGACTAAACAGATTTGGTATAATCCTCCCTCTAGAGGGATCATCTAGAAAGCGAGTAGCTTTGTATGCATTCAAGCCGACATAGATGTTATGGATCTCATTTTTTCTCTGGGAATAAATCGACTTTCCATAAAGGAGCCGAATGAAAGCAAAATTTCATGTTCGGTTTTGAATTAGAGACGTTAAAAATGATCAATCAACGTCGACTATAACCCCTAGCCTTCCAAGCTAACGATGCGGGTTCGATTCCCGCTACCCGCTCTATATTCCTTATTCTACATGCACTATCCATTTTTATATGCATCCTTAATTTTATTACCTAATCAATTTTCTGTGTAATCTTTTTTTTTTTTTAGAGAAAGGAAGAATTTGAAAAAATAAAATAGGAATGAAAAGCGTCCATTGTCTAATGGATAGGACAGAGGTCTTCTAAACCTTTGGTATAGGTTCAAATCCTATTGGACGCAATTTTTTTCCATATATATATATTTTTTAATGTCTATCCCAAGAAATCTTTTTTGAATGATTCGAATAAGAAATATTTCTCTCTCAATGATTACTCTTGTACTAAGAAAAAGAATGATAAATATTTATGCTTGTTCTTCAAGTAGAAACAGTTCGATCTGTTCCTGAATAGCTTCCTTCAAAAGGGTTTCTGCTTGCTCGGTAAA